AAAAATAGTATAGAAAAATCTTTTTGAAAAAAAAAGTATCAAAAATTATTATTAAACTGTCTTGATTGGATTTTGACCAATGGAAACCATCAATTTGATAGAATCATTAGGTATATAATATACCTTTATGTTACTATCCTATTCATCAGTACTGCTCGTTGATACTGGATCAGATGTTATTTTTCTAAATTTTCCTTTTTTGAATATGGAGTATCCTATATTCAAAAAAGGAAAATTCGACTTTTAAATCAATTTCATCACTCGGATCACTCAGGTTTTATTTCATTTTCTTTTTTGGATCCTATTATCCGATCAATAATACCATAATCTCGAGCTTCTGTTGCCGACATAAAACAGTCTCTTTCCAGATCCTTCTGTATAACATCTACAGGTTTACCTGTGTGTTGTGAATAAATATCCGCAATTGTGTTACGAAGTTCAAGCATATCTTCTGTTTCCTTTATAAAGGAATCTATATTTTTTTTTGTGCTAGTCGGGGCACTTCTAGGTTGGTGAATCAAAATTGTAGCGTTAGGGTATGCTATCCGTCTAGTACTTGTTCCTCCGGCCAGGATCAAAGATGCTCCTGATGCAGCTAATCCCATAGCTATTGTAGACACTTCAGGTAACATAACTTGTAGAACATCATAAATAGCTATTGATTGGTGTACGTCTCCACCACGAGAGTTTATATATATATATATATCAGTATCATGATAATAATCACCTTCTTCATTCAGCAGTAACAAGAGACCCATGAACTGATTGGCGAAAGATGTCGTAATTTCTCTGCATAGAAAGAGTGTTCTTTCTATGAAAAGTCGTTCGACTACATCAATCCAAATTGGTTCTTTAACTACACCATCACGATCTAGAACATAACCATCACGTAGAACATCACCATCCTCAAAAGGGATGTACGGTATTTTTCGTATTATTGACATCTATTTGTATCTCCTTTTTTTTTTTATTCAAAATAACTCATAGATTGGATTTCTTTTAGTTATTTTTTTATCCGTCTAGGGTCAATCAATAACAAAACGCATTATTCCAATATATCAAATATCGATTCCAATGGCTTTTGCTACTAGAACCCTACCAACCACGATTCTTTCTTTTCTTCCCATTCTTAAATAAAGAATTCAATATTCTCATACATAAAAAAAATATTTGAGTAATCACGTATATGACTTTCATCCCCAAACCCCCCAGGTGTTACATATAAAAAGCTTTATTATATCACTATCTTTTTAGTGATATAATAAGCTTCTGGTTCATTCGGGTTGTATTCTAGGACTACAAAATCCCCAATTTGTATATCGAATTCAAAGAAACTTGTTATCTTTATAGAGGGATAAAAATGTATATTTTTACGAATTGGATGCAGGCCTTCTGATTTGTAAGACGGGTGATATATCCATACATATATCTGTCCGTAAAAATGTACATTGTTGAAACTAGCAATTATTTTGGCTGCTATTTTAGCCATAAACCTAACCTCCTATTGTACTATATTGATTATTAGTTGAGATCCTGAATTAAATATATAGGTTTTGATTCAGATAACATTTATCGAATCATATCTTATTAAGATAAAACCTGATAATAATTATAGTATTATATCACTTTAAGGATATAATAAAACCTTCTATTTCTGAATAAATATCATTCTAAATATAATCGAATCATATCTTATTTAAGATAAAACCTTATCTAAATCATAGTATAATCATATCTTATTAATCCATTTCTTCTACTTAAAAGGTATACCTTTTTTTATTTTTATATTTCGAAATTTCGTTCTTTCCTTGCTTTCATTAACCCAAACTTCTTTCTTTAAAAAATTCTGCCCTTGTTAATATATCATGAACAGTCTTTGTAGGTTGAGCACCTTTTTTAAGAAAAAAAAGAATAGCAGAAAAATTTAAATAAGTTTTTTTATTTATTGGATCATAAAAACCTACTTTTCCAAGATCTTTTCCTTCTCTTCGGGACCGAGCATCAGTTGCAACGATTCGATAGATGGCTCATTGGGATAGATATAGATAAAAAAAAGCCTCCCTAGAAACGTATGTGAGATTTTCACCTCATACGGCTCAAGAAAAATGATTTAAATTTATCTATAGAATGGAAAAAGGGCTCAAAAAATAAAAATCATGAATTACACTATGATCAAAATAGAGTTCCTTTTTCCTTTTAGTTATAGAGAAAAATATCATTTTGACTCATGACTCAAGTTAAATAATTTTGAGAAAGTTCAAAGGAAAATCTTTATGAAGAAATTTCTTGAGCTGTCTATAAACTCTTTTGTTTGTCTTATCTCTAAGAAAGATATTTAGATTAATATGATCCAATTACATTGTTGAGATAATTTCAACGAAGTATTTTCTTGTTCCGGAATCCTTTATATTTTCTTTTTGGAATCTTTAGGTTTATACATTATTTTGGAAATCTTTATTTATTGTCAAAGGGAAAGCAACACCCCTTTTTCTGATTTCCTTATACTTATAAATAAAATATGAAGAATTCACTTCCATTCCACCTTATAATCAAAAGAGTTTTACCAAATTCCAACAATTTCACTTTCTCTCTTTTATTTTTTTCTTGTTTGAATTGGATTTTTTTTTGATCTCGATGTTAAGAATATACTGACAAAGTTTCTTTCAATTAATTAAAATGAAATTTAAGTTAATTCTCACTAACCCTGGATTCTTTCCCTTATTTGATAGAACAAATAAAAAAATCAAACTTCGAGCTTCATCATGTACTGTTTACGGATTTTTGAACAGAACAAATTATGTCGAACCAAAAGCATTTTCATTACTCTATAAAGAAAATGGTAGATGTAAAAATCCACAGAAAATTATGTCCTTCAAGCCGCACGTTGCTTTTTCCCACATCGTCTCAAACGAAGTTTTATCATAAGACTCTTTTTTATTTTCGAAAATTATATAATTGATTCCATATTCCATATGCAATCATGAATAGTTGTTGGTTTAACCCCGATCTTAGTTGCATAAAAAACTTTGTTATAGCACTTTAATGATATAAAAACGTCTTTTTATCTTTTTAAGACCAGAGTCGTACTCCAATATTACCTCATCTCCCACTAAGGGCTGGATATTCTTACCAAACAGTTCATAAAAAAACTTTATTATATCACTTCAATGATAGAATAAAGTCTTTTTATGCGTCTAAGATCAGAGTTGTATTCTAATATTACCCGATCCCCCACCAAAACTTCCTTCTTGCATACGAGCTCCTCCAGAAGCACAACAAATGCATATTAGGTTCTTTCTTTTTCTTTCATATTTATTTATTGGAAAAAATAAGACTTATTAACTTAATCCAATCTGCCTAATCTTGGTTAGGCGTTGTGTCTTTAGAGTTATTCTTTTGATCTGTTGATTCATAGGAATCGCTTCTTATTGGATTTGTGGTTTCTGTCGATTCAGTGGAGGCAGGATTATCCCTTCTCTTTTTTAATCGACTCTTTTTGGATTGAGGAGGAAATCTATAAAAAATCCTTCCTCTGTCTGGGTCAGAATCATGTAGCAGGATCTTGACTCTATCTCCCAGTAATACACGTATACGGTTGCGACGTATCTTACCAGAGAGATAACCCAGAACAATTCTATCACTATTATCCAAATGTACGTGGAACAGAATATCTTTGATTGGGTCTACAATTGTTCCTTCATAAATATCTCGTTCATTGTTTTCTTTTCCAGGACTACCATTTTTTTTTTTCTTTTTCATAGTACACCTCCTTTAGTGTTAAGTAATATTTGTGAGATTTTCGAAATCACATGAAATTTGTATACTGAATGATTCAAAATATCATTTTTTTTAGTAATGACATTACTGAGAGCTTTCTTTTTTATTTTTATGAGAATTACCATATATAACATAAAATTTCTCCTCCAATTCTTTGAAGTCGAGCTTCTCGATCTGTTATTATACCTCGAGAAGTAGACAGAATTACAATTCCTATTCCACCCAGAATCCTGGGAATTCGTTGATATTTCGAGTAAACTCGAAAGCTGGGTCGGCTTATACGTTTTAAAATAGTTCTATATGTTCCTTTTTTTCTATAAAAAGTTCTATAAAAAGGTAGACTTAAAATCAAGTAATTTTTGTTATTTTTTTTATGTTTCCGAACATTTTCAATAAAACCTTCTCTTAAAAGTATCTTAACAATGCTTTCAGTAATCTTTGTAGATGGTATTGGAACAGTTTCTTTTTTAGCCATGTCAGCATTTCTTATCAAAGTAATAAGATTGGAAATAGTGTCGTTAGTCACAACAAATTTATTGATTTTAGGAATTTTTTTGTAATCAACATGTTTTCCTTTTTTATTGATTTTTTCAAATATATAGCCTAAAAAAGTCCCCAATTTCATCTATTTAAGATATCCAATATATAATAGTCTCATTTACTTACTAGTTAATAGTCTCAATTACTAGTTTTTATAATACATCAGGAGCTAATGAGAGAATTTTAGTAAAACGAAATTTTCTCAATTCTTCAGTGATTGCACCAAAAATCCTAGATCCCTTTGGATTTCCTTTTTTATCAATGACAACTGCTGCATTGTCATCGTATTTTATTATCATACCATCTTCACATTTGAATTCCTTGCATGTACGTACAATTACAGCTCGAATCACTTCAGATTTTTCTAGAGACATATTGGGAACTGCTTCTTTAATTACAGCAACAATAACATTACCAATTTGAGCATATCGTTGATTACTAGCTCCTATAATTCGAATACACATCAATTTTCGAGCACCGCTGTTATCTGCTACATTCAACATAGTCTGAGGTTGTATCATATATATATTTTTTTTATTTCAGTACAAAAATAAAATAAGAAATATTTTCTATCCAGAAAAAAAGAAACCTACACTTGCTTTTGAATCTTTAATACTTTATCTTTCTTCCTCTACATTTCTATTCTGAAATAAGAAATTGAGTTTGTATAGGCATTTTGTGAGCAGCTATTGAGATAGCTCTTCTAGCAATAGTTTCTGATACTCCACTCATTTCATAAAGTATTCGACCTGGTTTAATAACGCATACCCAATATTTTGGATCTCCTTTACCTGAACCCATGCGTGTTTCCGTAGTCCTTATTGTAACAGGTTTGTCGGGAAACATACGTACCCATATTTTTGCACCACGACGCACATATCGTGTTATTGCCCTTCGTCCTGCTTCTATTTGTCTAGCTGTAATCCAGGCAGGTTCAAGTGCTTGAAGAGCATATCTGCCAAAAGAAATTGAATTGCCTCGACGAGATATTCCCTTCATTCTTCCTCTATGTTGCTTACGATATTTGGATTTTTTGGGGTTATAGTCGATGGTTCTTTTTTGAATCTCATCTCTATTGCAAAACAGGACATGAGAATTTTTTCTCATCCAGCTCCTCGCGAATAAAAAAAAAATAAAAAGTTATTCTGCGGGCGAATATTTACTGTTTTCTTTTTCATTTTTTTCTTTCATTCGTAGGTTCGATTCATCACTTTCAGAATAAATAATTAAATGTTTTCTTAGTTTGTTTCGCCATCCCACCTAATGAATTTTTAGAATTTTTTTAATAGAATTCTATGAATTCTATATAGTCAAAGGTTCTGTCGTTCCCATAGCTTCTCTATTCATGATTAGGCCCAAACTCTGCAATGGAGCTTTCAACAAAATTTGTTTTTGAGTCAATTTCCTTAGTTTTATTAACTCAGGACTCTCTATTCTTTTTTATTTTATTAATATTTCTCTTTTTTCAGTATTTTTGAATTGAATATTTGATTAAGATTCAAATTTTGATTATTGATGCTTTGTTACACTGCTTTTTCTTTTATCACGTTATTTATAGACCATACATATTGGGATGATATAACATTGATATCTTGTTCTTTCTTTCTATCACCTTTCCTTTTATAAAAATCCCTTTATTTTTACTTAAATAAATAATCGGATTTTTTCTCTTATGAATTAGAGAAAAAAGAAGAGATTCAAGTTGCTACAAATATATGATTTATTAATATTTAAATCATTATAGTGACTTTTTCTTGGGATCTTGATAATACGAAGCAATAGGTTGGTTTTTTTTGATTAAAAAAAATAAGTTTTTAGTAAGGATTAGTTGACTTTTTCAGTTCTTATTTTTTAAATTTTAAAGAAAAAACTAACTAAGTTTTTAGTAAGGATTAGTTGACTTTTTCAGTTCTTATTTTTTAAATTTTAAAGAAAAAACTAACGAATCACACACTAAGCATAAGCTTAAATAAAAGAGTCAATCAAATTTTTATTTAATCCTAACTAATTCGATTTGAATTCTTTAACTAAGTTCGATTTAAATTCTTTGTTTTTTTTTTTTTTTCTTTAATGGATAAAAACAAAGTCAATTTTTTCTACTTTATTAATTCTAGTTTCTAAATATCCAAATTTTTAAGCCTAAAACTCCATAGACAGCTTGAATTCTATGAGAATAATAATCCATTCTGGTACTAATTATTTGTAGGGGTAGTTTACCGTTTCTTCTACTTTCTTTACGCGCGATATCTTTTCCGTCTATACGGCCTGCGAGTTGTATTTTGATTCCTTTTATACCTGTAGATTTAGTTATATCAATAGCTTTTTTCATTGTCTGTCTAAACGGAACTCTATGTTTTATTTGTAAGGCTATAAATTCTGCAATAAGATTAGGGTGGCTATAAAGTGGTTCTTTAGCGTATTTGACGAGTTCAAGACGAAGTCTTCTGGGATATCTTGTGGGGTATATAGAATAGAAGAATTCTTGTTTTTCTATATTTTCCTTCAAATCTTTCAGTGTTTCCCCTTTCAATAAGAATTTTGGTACCAATCCGCTATAGATTCTGACTCGTACAAATGTTTTTTTTGCTCTAACTCCTTGTTTTTCAATTTGTATACGTATAATTCCTTCAAAGCCTAAAGGGGGTAGGTCTATTTTAAAATAATCTTTTTTTTTCTTTTTATTCTTTTGCTTTTTTTGTTTTAATTGTTTTAAATTATTCTTTTGCTTTTTTTTTTTTTTATTCTTTTGCTTTTTTTGTTTTAATTGTTTTAAATTATTCTTTTGCTTTTTTTTTTTTAATTGTTTCAGATAATATTGTTGTAATTTTTGTAGATCTTTTTCTTTTTCTTGTAGATCTTTTTTTGAATATTTTTTTTTAGCAATTTTTTGAAGTTCTTTTTTTAGAAATTCTTTGATTTTTTTTTGTATATAATTCTTGAAAAAATCTCGTATTTTTCGATCTTCTTGTATACTCGTAGAATATTTTTTTGGTTCTTCAAACCAAACAGAATGATGACTGTGGGTTGTACCAAGTCTTAAACAAAGTGGATTTGTTTTTTGTCCCATAAATTCTTTTTTTATTTTATTTTTTTCATCCATATCTTTTTAATTTAATATCTAAATTTTAGATTAATCTAATAAAGATTTCGATTTTTCCTTTAGTACGATTGTTATAATACACGTGATTCTTTTTATTGGATAACTGTGTCCTTGAGCACAGAGTCTTGTCTTTTTTCTAATAGTACTCCTATTGACTTCGGCTTTACTAATGAATAATTCAGCATTGTTTAAACCCATATTATGATTAGCATTTCTTGCTGCAGAATAAACTAATTTGAAAATGAGAGAAGATGCTTGATAAGGCATGAATTTGAGTATCGTAAGTGTTTCTTCATAAGAACGTCCGCGAATCTGATCAATTATTCTTCGCGCTTTGGAAGCAGAAATACCTAGATGTTGAGTTAAAACTTGGACTCCTTTACTTGAACTTGAGTTCTTTTTCATAGGGTTATTCCCTAGTTTTTTAAGATTTCTCATAAGATTCTTTCTCCTTAATCTTTGTTTGATCCCTATTTTTTTTTATTCTTCATTACAGATTTATTATCGTTATCGTTTCTTTCATCTATCGGGTCCATCCGGGTAGGCGCGAATTCTCCCAATTTGTGACCTTTCATAGAATCTGTTATATAAATAGGTATATGTTCCTTTCCATTATGAATACCGATTGTATGGCCAACCATTGAGGGTATAATAGTTGATGCCCGAGACCAAGTGACTATTATTTCTCTCTCCTCCCCCTTTTTGATTTTATCAAATGTTTCCGATAAATGCTTAGCTACAAATATTTTCTTTACTACAATCCTTTTTTTGACAATCCTTTTTTTGACAATCCCTCTTTTTTCACCTATCACAGCTGATTACTCCTATTATTGCATTGAAAAGATTGATTGTCATTCTATGTCCAATAGAATGATCTAAGTATCGAGGTCAGAATCAATAATTCGGAATGGAAAAAGGAAAAAATACTTTCCTTAGCTAGATAAGGGGCGGATGTAGCCAAGTGGATCAAGGCAGTGGATTGTGGATCCACCATGCGCGGGTTCAATTCCCGTCGTTCGCCCATCCCATTTTTTCGAATTCCAAAAATTCGATTTGGAATATTCCTATTTACGGCGACGAAGAATCAAGCTATCACTATATTTTCTCCTTTTCCTACTTCTTCTTCCAAGCGCAGGATAACCCCAAGGAGTTGCGGGTTTTTTTCTACCAATTGGGGCTTTTCCTTCACCGCCCCCGTGTGGATGGTCCACAGGGTTCATAACTACTCCTCTTACCACAGGACGCTTACCTAGCCAACACTTCGATCCAGCTCTACCCAAACTCTTGAGCTTCACCCCAACATTACCCACTTGTCCGATTGTTGCTAAGCAGTTTTGGGATATCAAACGAACCTCCCCAGATGGTAATCTTAATGTGGCTGATTTACCCTCTTTTGCAATCAGTCTCGCTACAGCACCTGCTGCTCTCGCTAATTGTCCGCCTTTTCCATGTGTGAATTCTATGTTATGTATGGCCGTGCCTAAAGGCATATCGGTTGAAGTAGATTCTTCTTTTTTATCAAAAAAACCCCTTCCCAAACTGTACAAGCTTCTTACAAAGCATACGGCTTTCTAGATGTATATGATGATATAGAAAAAAATAGATCTTTTCATCGTATAATGAAGTATCACATGAGTGGATATAGAGGAATACCAATCTGATGAATCATTCATGTTATCATCTTCTACATCCTAGGTCTCTCCGTTCCGTCATCTGGCTTATGTTTCTCATGTAGCATTCAGACCGAATGACTCTATCAAATTACGTCGATACTTCCACATATTACGGGTAACGTAGGAGACATCTCTTCGGTGGATCTTCATTACCACTGCTTAGCTTTCAATTCGCCTCTGACCATCAAATGAAATGTGAATAACCCTCCTCTCTTTGAAAGAAGGTGCGCTTCCAGTTCTGTGCGTGCTTCAAACAGTTTTCTCCATATTACCATATCTCGAGAGTCAATAATTTTCTATGAGAAACTACTGAACTCAATCACTTGCTGCCGTTACTCAACAGTTTTCTGTTGAGGTCTATTCCATAGAGGTACTCCAATTGGATCAGTGATCGATTTATAGGTTTTGTCGTAAACCTAATTGGTTACTTCCAATTACGTAAATCAATAGTTCAAACCGCACTCAAAGGTAGGGCATTTCCCATTGATATAAAAGCTTCTGTACCAGAAGCAATGGTATCTCCAATTCTAGCTCCTCTGGGATGTAAAATATATCTCTTCTCACCATCCCCGTAGTGTATAAGACAAATGTATGCATTTCGATTAGGGTCGTATTCTATGGTTACGATTCTACCAGATATGCTTTTTTGATTCCGTCGAAAATCGATTCGACGGTATAAGCGCTTATGACCCCCCCCTCTATGCCTTACGGTAATGATTCCTCTGGCATTACGACCTTTACTACAATGATGTCCTCCATAGATCAATTTATTTCGTGGATTGGATTTCATTTGACTGTCTACGGCTCCTTTGCGTGTGCTCGGACTAGAAATTTTGTATAAATGCATGGTAATAAACTAGTTGATTTTAAACTTCTCTTCTCTAGAAGAGGTGGAATAGAATAACCCGGTGCAAGCGGAATGATCATACGCCTCTAATGCATTGTATGTCCCATAATAAGTTCGGGGTAGAAGATGACTATTCATAGCTATTACCTTAACAAGAAGAGTTCGACCCAATCCTTGATTTCTGTCTTTGTTGATCCTGATTCGACATTAGAAGTGTACAAGGTCTTCAAGTTCTTCCTCGTGTAAGAATTTGTCATTTTGAACAAATGCTTATCTACTTCTCCTTCCTCTCGGTATCTTTCTGAGAATTCCTTCTTTATATTTGACGAGAGTCAAAATAGTCAAATTCTTGATCCTCTCAAAAATCCATTATTGTCTAAGAAATATCGACATTCCCATTTTCCAGATTGTTCAAAATCTTCTATGTGGATCTAAGAATCTCATATCAATAGAAACCATATTCTCATCTGTAGGACTCCAAGTACCCGAATCAATCAAAGATTCGATTCGATCGAAACTCTCCATTCGTAAATGAAATCCACAATGTTGACAAATATATTTGTTTTTTTGCGCATATTTTTTGTAAATGGATGTCTCACAATTTTCACAATAAGTCTGTAAATGAGCGTATGGCCCAAATACATCGTCTTGATTTTGATATTTAATGAAAGATTGATTCTTTCCGAAGACTTTTTCCTGTAACTACTGCATATTTGATTCCATCCATAAATCCATTTTCTTACCTATGATTTTCAGTATCGATCAGAATCCTAGTTCTTACTCTTCCTATGTTATGGTATGAATATACCATACCAATTAATTCGTGTATGTATGGATGAGGAGATCCCATTGATAGAGAGCCAATTCCGATAGACTTTTTGAACGTTCCCATTAGCGTGCATCCAGTAGGAATTGAACCTACGAATTTGCCAATTATGAGTTGGGCGCTTTAACCATTCAGCCATGGATGCTTAACATAATAGGTATATTAAGATTATTGATCATAATCTCAACATTGGATCAAGAACGGGGTCAGAGAGAGCTAATTCGTCTAAAGCCATCGAACCGGCCCAACCAGCAACTAGAGTTGCTTTCATTATATAAAAAGAAAGCAATCGACCGCGATCATTCAATACGACAGTATGAACACGATACTAAGGTAAACCCATGGAAATATCCCTTTATCAAAGAGAAATAGAAACTATGTCACTTTATTTTATCAAAATTCAGAAGACTCTATAATAGGTACCTAAACTCTTGATACTGTGTACCTAAACTCTTTTTCAGTAGATTCTGTGGGTTCATTTTGATTTCATCTCATTGAAAATCAAAATAAGGGAACAACTCTGTTCGTAAGAACAAAGAGAAGCAGATCTATTCTATACCCGATAAGTACCAATACGCAACGGGAAGATTGCATTATTGGAGAATAAATGGATACTTTTTGATCATTCGAATGATCAATCAATCCCTTCGTTACAGTTTTTTTGAATCGACAAGAAATCATGGATTTTCACCTTTCCTTATTGAAGTGAATAAAGGATATGCATTTTTTGGTTCAAATTTTGGAATATTAGGAATACCAAAAGTATCTTTTCAACGTCCTAGAACCGAAAAGCTTGGCTTGACATATAGTGCGACTTGTCAAATATATTGGGTCATATGGGATTTACCCCTTCTCTTCCCCGATCGAGATATCCTCTGCCGAAGAGATATTGTATTGAATAAACCATCATTCATTCGGAGCACGAAGTCAAATTTCAATATGAACTTTTTTTTTCGAAAATAGCTAATTCGTTAAGTTAATAGGACAAGGGAAATCCATTAATAGGAGAGAAAATCCATTAATAAAATCAATTCAAAAAAAGGATTTTCACAAGTTCTACAAAGAACTTTATTATTAACCTTTTTTTCTTATTTTTCACTCAATAACATATGAAAAAAACTCGCATAAGAAATTGTAGAAATGATCTTCACGGTGTCGTCAAAAATTTGTTAACAGATGTCGTATTTTTTTTAACAGGTGTCGTATTTGTTGTAGTAGCGATTCGTGTCCATAATCGAAATACCCATATAGGAGAAAGACAAAATATCTATTTGACGGAGTTTCTTCCTATTAATAATGAGGATCTTAGATATCAAAAATTCCTCAATGGTCAAAAAAAACCTTTTTTTTGACTATTTCTGCAAGGGTATCTTACATAAAGATACCTCAGGATCAGGAGAGTGGTGACACATTGTATAAATCTTTCATGTATAAAATAGATAAATTCTATCAAAAAATCTACATGAAATTCTATATATCTTTCATTTTTCCAAGAACTCTTTATCGAATGAAATCCCATCGAGAATTCTCTAAATTTTTCATTTCTCCAATTCCATTTCATCCAATTCAATTGGATCCAATTTAAAGTAGATTATAGTTCTTTCATTTCAAAAAGAAAATTCAAATCGATCCAGAATTCTATAGAGCTAGTTCCTCGATCAAGTACCTTTTCAGATGGAAGACGGACCTGGGAGATCTTTTTTGGAAATCTATGATTTTTTGGAAATCTATGACTAT